ACTCATTACTTCCCTCAAAGTGCGGGACTACACGTATAGACGTCTAGATAAAGCCGATACAGAAAGAGAGGTGGAAAGCTTTGCGGTTAATAATCGAATAAGGAATCCAATTCATAAGCGAATCGCTAGTTTCGATCTCGAATCAGGCTTCGTCTTTCACGCCGGAGGGAAAGCCGGAATAAAACTCCCTAAATAGACACGATCTTCCTTTCACATGGTTTAGCGGTTCAGCTCTAAGCGAGAAAAGGATGCAACCAAGAGATCCCCGAGGCAGCAGTTTCCTTGATTCTTCAACTTCGATGAAATAGGTTTTTCTAATAGATGCTTAGCAAGGGGCTCGACTTTTCGGTCTTAATAATTATAAAAAGAGATGGGCGTGAACAAGAGTCTGCTTGGTCACCTACTTTGTACAGGTTACGCGGTTCCTTCTCACGATTCTATGTACAAAGGATGAAAGTCAATATGATGTGCCAGCTCGATCTCATGATTGCTATTGAGATTTTCGATTTCTTCTCTAAGACCGGGGCTGAGGTCCTTTCCTTCCTCGAATCATCGTTAGCTTTCCTAGTCCCCAGACAAGAGAGTCGATCAGATACAGGGATCCCCCCTCCAGACTCTATCGAATCTGTAGTCAAAAACTCGTTCGACTGATTGTTCGCATCGCTTACAGTACAGAGAGTTGACTCTCCGCGGGACTTCTCTATTGAGCAGATCACGGGCATTCACATCTCAGTCTTGCCAAACTCACTACTGAGACGCAGGCAAGAATATTGTTTCGGACAAAAAGAGGGCGTGACCGGAAGAGAACTTCGATTCCATCTTGATCGAGGATTCCATATTTACATGAAAAATCTCGATTCCTCAAAAAGCGATTCCAAAACAAGGGCGCTATCTCTGTCATAGGCTCCACACTTCTTTTTTTCAAAAGTAATAGCGGCCAATTCATATTAGTTTAGTCGATCGACTCATCATCTCCCTAACGTTAGCCACTGCTCTTCAGGGCACTTAGGTTCACAGAAGGGCGATTCTTGCTCTAGCCCTATTTTAGTATACTAGGCTGGGTAAGCGTAAGCACCAAAGGAAGAAGGAGGCAAGACAGTCGAAAGCATAGAAAGTCTCCCCAATATGAGAAAGGTTGCAGCTATAGTCAGAACTCTTCCACAAGAGCGATTTCGAACATCGGTCAGAGGCCAGAGGCGAATTGAAAGCTAAGCAGTGGAAGATCTTTATTTCGCTCAAAAAAAAGGGATCGGCGTGGGGAACTTCCGCTTCTCCGAAGGTGGAGGTATCACTCCATATAGATCGTCGTCTGATACATTTTCGCTGGGATAGCGATTTGAACTCTAAGGGCATTAGCGCGGGCCTTCCAGCTTACCGTGGCTATCTAGATCATTGACCCATTTGCTTTCGAAGCATATCATCGCTGCGTGCTCTTCCCTTATGCAATGCATTGATGATTACTGATTCAAATTGATGCAATAAGCCGCCTCTCCGCTACGAGGTTCGCGAGTACCTTTCTTACCGCGCCTTGACTATTTGGAAAAAAACTGGGCTTGCTTTTTCTTTTGAAATGGCTGTGCCCTTGTATACTAAGGCCTTTGGTTCAGCGACGCCGCTCAATTGTATTCATCTCTGCTTTAGCCTGAGAGGAGAGGGCCAGGCAGACTTTTTCTGCTTATTATTCGAGGACCCCTTGAAAAGAAAGGGCGTAGAGAGGGGGAGCGCCCAGCTGCCAATGCATCTTTTATCTGGCAGCCAGCACAAACTAAAGAATGAAAAGTTGGGTGATGGGTAAGTGTCAACCTATTGGTATACTCAGGGTTCAGGCTCTTCAAGACCATAGCAATTTGATCTTCTTCGGATGGTCTCTTTTGAACCTGAGCAGTTGGGTCCTTACCCTCTATAGTAAGCTATGTGATGAAGTCGGTGAAAGACTCAGTGGGTCCTTGCTTAACGAGTTCTAGCTTACGCCTTGATAACTGAGTCTCCGTATTGTATGCATTGTACGTCACAAAGGCCTTAGCCAGATCTGGCCATGTGCGAATGGTATTTGGGTCAGTGTTCATCAACTAAGTCAGCGCGGGTCCGGTCAAACTGCGCTAGAATAGTTGGACAAGTAGCTCATTGTCGATTCCCATGGGCTGTAGAGTTCCGACATACATCCTGCCTTTTTTTTTTAAGTTCTGAGGCTTACCTCTTTTTATCCTATTTCGTTATGCATTCGGTTCCGTTATACTTATCTCTGGCCATTTAAAACCGGACGGAAGCCTTACTTACTTGGGGGTATAGGGAGAGATTCTCAAGATCTGCAACATCATACTTGTCTCCACTCAATTTATTAACTGCCCGTTCAAGGCGACTAATCTTCTCCATCAGAGGATCGGACGGATGTGGTGAGACGTATGGCACTATCTGATTCATGGGAGTGGGAGCCAAGGACACGGCCGGTACTGCAGGAGGCTTTCTGCGGATCTCTTTCTCGTAGTGATCCACAGGTTCAGGAACTGCGGGCTGATTCTGAACTGGAGAGGGTACTGGGTCTACAAGTCTAGCATCTGCTATTTTTGGTTGGCTTTGTGGTTGTGGATTTGTGTCCTCTGAGCCGGGGTGGTAGATGGAGGGTTTGTTCCTTGAGCAGCAGGTGCAGCCAGGTCCGATGGCTACCTGCGAGGTCAATTGTGCTAGCATCCGGGCAATCTCAGGTAGTTGACGGCTAACTGTCTTGTTAGAAAGTTGCTGATTTGCCGAGGCTGTAGGATTCAGCTGGTGGTTAAAGCCAGTGAACTCTTCATTGTCCTCATCATAGAGAGGCTTCCTGGTGCCTTGGTGACTGGCCTTATTGGCCATGATCTCTGGGTCTGATTAACCAAGGCGTTCTAGGTCCTCTATTTTAACTAACCTCCTGGATGGGCCTCTAGTAGTTCGCACTCACTTGCGGTTTGCAAACTGACAGCGAACCGAGTCTAAGAAAGATTCCTCTTGTGCCGAACCTATGGTTCAACACTTAAGATTAGGGAATTTTCACAATTTCCTAAAGGCTGACACCGGCTTAATAAGGTTTAAAAAGACCGCAAAGATGTGTGCTTGCTGCTGTATGCTGAATCAAGCGGTCCCGGAAATAAGTGCGTACTGAGTGTAGTGCAATTTACTGGGTTCCTTAGCAGGCTCTCGCCCTATATACCTCGTAGCCCGAAGACTAGTCGCTGGTACTGGCTAAGGGTGTGGGACCTCGCGGCTCGAGCCGCATTCCACGAAGTCAGGCTTTGTCACCATTCAAATGTGATCTAAACAACACACAACTATAGATTGCACAAAAGAGCAGAAAACGAAATATCTCAACCGGCGGCAACCGTGGTAATTCATTAATTTAAGCCAGTCCCGGGTTATATATTGTACGGCGAAACTCGCTAATAGAGATTTTCTCAGGAACCAGACCAGCATGCACGAAGAAGAACATATATCTCTGGTCATATTCTTGTGGAACTTCTGTCGTCCCGTTCATTGTGCTTCCTCGGCCCTGCTAGCCATTTGCTTGCTCGAACTGTACACATTCAAAGAGGGGGCAAGCTAAACAAGCAAGCCATCCAAGTTTATAGAGTCGGAGGTTCGAAAGAACTTGGAGGTTTCCCTGTGACTAACTTAGCGCACTTCCGGTGGTAGCCATTGGGCTAAGTCTCTATAAAGAGCCACTCACATATTTCTTTATAGTTCGGTGTGAGATCAGCTAAATTAAGCTACGCTCATCATTTATGATCCACGGCTCGCTCAATTAGAGCACTAACTACTTCAAAGGAATTCGCTCCAAAGACGCTTTTAATCGCTCCGCTGGGACGATCTGGTCGAGAGGTTGTCCAGTCATCTCGGTGAGGAATTTCGCTATGCCACCCGCTGACCTTACACTGTGAGTACTGCTTTAGCAAAGCCAACGGGAAGATCAGTCCCAGGGCTCAATCTAGGCTGCCAGCCAAGATGAAGATGGATTGAAGGGCTTGTCAGGGAGCTTCATAGGGAATTGTAGCAACCCTAGCTCGAAATACTGCTGCCAACCAGGATTCAAGGGGAAGATAGTCGCGAGGAAATCTGATTCCATAGTCAAAGCGGAGACAGACCCTATGTTTACTTCGCGATAGTCTTAGCTCGACATTGTCAAGCCATACTATCTACCCAAATGGATTTTAAACGGACATTCTATCCTATATATCTCCGATATAAGGTTTGCACTTCCGCTTATGGTAACCGAACTTGGTAACCAAACTCTTTCCCGGCAAGAAGATCAAAGATTTCCTTCGGGCAAGTTCCGCTATAGTTGGTAAAGGAACGGACCACAAGCTTCGCGCTCTGCCTTTCTTGCATTTGGACTTTTTCACGCTATATGCTGCTCTGCTCTCTCTGCGCGCTTAGCTTTCTTTGCTGTTTGCTATCGTGCTATTGCCTGCTTTACTCCTTTACGGATAAGGAATTCACGGTCTTGGGAATAGAATAGGAAGGAAGCCAATCTCTCTTGTTGATGGTGAATAACCAGTGAATGCGCTAAAGCCCTTATTTGCCCAGAAGCTCTTGGGTAGAAGACTGCTATAGAATCAACTGCTATTGCTATTGAATTTGAAGAAGCTGTTACATGAAGGATTTACCGAGGAAGATCTCATAAGGGCAGGGAAATCTCATAGGAGAAGAAAGCTTTTGGGTTAGCAATAACCGGTCTTTCTGGTCTTGTTGTCATATCCCTTGCTTGAGTAACCTTAGCTATAGAATCCGCCTTACCTTCTCCTTACCTTGGCCTTACCCGTTCGATTGATTGTTCTAACAGAAAAGTAGTTTCGTTAAGTCGAATTAAAAGGTCAGTTTTGTCAGTGATTAAATGGAAAGGGGGAGCGGTTCGGGCCTACTCTTGAACTTTTAGGCTAATTAAAAGCCGAAACAAAAGGCCAAATATCGGCATGTAACTGAGAAAGATGGGATTCGGTCAACAAAGAAATTAAAACACTCCCTTCTTTCTGTCGACAATGATGAAAACCAGATCGAACTCTAAAGTCAAGCCTTTCACTTCATTGTTCAAGCTCTGGAACATGGGTGAAGTTCATACATGTTGAATGCTTTCCTATTCAAGACATACTACCAATTCCTTTGAAGCTACTACCATTACCGAAGCTGGCTTGCTTGTTTTGCGGTTGGGGTTTTGAAACCAGAGAAAGAAGATCCGGTTGGGCTTGCTAGCGATGGGAGATTAGTCACCGGAAGACTTGCTAGCTTGCTCTTTCAAAAGCTCATACGGTGTGTCTTCTACTCCTCTCCCGATACGACTTATTTCCTGACCGTTCCCTCGTGCTTTTTTCAAGGAAGGTTGCTTAGACTACCAACCTTGATTGACCGAAAGGCAGGCTCAAGCTTGAGTTGTCTCTGCTTGGATTCGCTGGACTCTGTCTGGGTTCGTCTAGCTTTGCATTGCTTGCCTGGCTTAGACTGGGTGAATTTCCCCCCTTTGAAAGCTCCATACTTTACCCTCCAACAAGACCACAACTCAATTAAGTCAGCTTTCTGCCCTCCACTACCAAAAGACGTGGAGACCCGTTTATCTCGTCAGCTTCTTACTTAAGGCTACATTTACGTCACTTCCTTGAACTCACTTAAGGAAATCCCAAGCTCCAATCAGCTCCAAGAGTCAAAAAGAATAACTACACAACAACAAGGCAATGGAGCTTACAGACCCTCATTTATACTACCACTTAAAACAAACGACAACTCAAAACACCAATTCATTAGCGAAACTCACTCCCATTCACTTACAAAGCAACCGAGCTCGCCTCAACAAGAGAAGCTGCATCCTGTATGGAAAGAGTCCCGTAGGCCCTTCGGGGCAGAAAGAGAACCGCTGCTTTGACTTGACTCTCTCCTGTAACCTTTTGCCCTCCTGCCTGCAGATTGCCACAAAAGACGTGTGACTCTTCATGCTTTGCGTTGTCAGCTTTGCTTTGTCCAACCTCTTTGACTCCCTGCACTTATAACATAACTATACTCTACTTAAGGCTTCTTTCGAGGAAGTGAAAGACGGTGGAAGGGCACTACACTGACTTGCTTTTCTGAAAGGTTTTGTCTTTGCCTCAATCCGCTTCTTTCTCAACAACTCAAATTGCCTATCCTTGCTCTTATTGACTTAAAGCTGGGATCTTTAGACCCAGACCCTCACATTAATAAAGAAAAAAGTACTGTTCTTTCTTCACATCTACCTAACCAACAACGACTACCCTTAACTAAGTCAAGAAAAGGATGCGTTTCCTCTGTCGGGCCCACTGAAATGAACCTGACGCACTTTGGCCTAATTAGAGAGTGAGGCTCCTCAATAGTAAGTTGCTACTACGTTTGCTGCCGTAGGAGGACTAAGGGCAGTCTTTACTCACACAGCCGGATGAGAAGAAACTATCATGTCCGGTTCTGTAGTAGAGATGGAATTGAGAAAGAACCATCAACTATAACCCCAAAAGAACCAGATTCCGTAAACAACATAGAGGAAGAATGAAGGGAATATCTTATCGAGGTAATCGTATTTGTTTCGGTAGATATGCTCTTCAGGCACTTGAACCCGCTTGGATCACATCAAGACAAATAGAAGCAGGACGACGAGCAATGACACGAAATGCACGTCGTGGTGGAAAAATATGGGTACGTATCTTTCCAGACAAGCCAGTTACAGTAAGACCTACGGAAACACGTATGGGTTCGGGGAAAGGATCCCCCGAATATTGGGTAGCTGTTGTCAAACCAGGTCGAATACTTTATGAAATAAGCGGAGTAGCAGAAAATATAGCCAGAAAGGCTATCTCAATAGCGGCATCCAAAATGCCTATACGAACTCAATTCATTATTTCAGGATAGCAATGTAGAACCAAAGGAAATAGATCTTTGGGATAAAAAAACCTATGTTTGTTTTTTTGTTTTGGACAAAAAATATTTCTTTCTTTTTTTCGTCCTTTGCTTTGCATTGAAAGAAAAAAAAAAAAGATATGATTCAACCTCAAACCCATTTGAATGTAGCAGACAACTGCGGGGCTCGAAAATTGATGTGTATTCGAATCATAGGAGCTAGCAATTGTCGATATGCTAAAATTGGTGACGTTATTGTTGCTGTGATCAAAGAAGCAATACCCAATATGCCCTTAGAAAGATCAGAAGTGATCAGAGCTGTAATTGTACGTACCCGTAAAGAACTCAAACGCGACAATGGTATGATAATACGATATGATGACAATGCTGCAGTTATCATTGATCAAGAAGGAAATCCAAAAGGAACTCGAGTTTTTGGTGCGATCACCCGGGAGTTGAGACAATTAAATTTTACAAAAATAGTTTCATTAGCTCCCGAGGTATTATAATTATAAAACGAAAACATAATAGAGTAGGGTATTTGAATGAAATAGATTAATTAGTAGATTGTGTATCACGTATATACCTTTCATTTTTTTTCATAAAAAAAAACTAAAAAAAGCATGTTGATTATATCAAAATTCGGGGACACCACTAATTTTAGTTCATCATGGGTAGGGACACTATTGCTGATATAATAACCTCTCTACGAAATGCTGACATGAATCGAAAAGGAACGGTTCGAATAGCATCTACTAACATCACAGAAAACATTGTTAAAATACTCTTACGAGAAGGTTTTATCGAAAATGCGAGGAAACATCAGGAAAGAAACAAAAATTTTTTGGTTTTAACTCTGGGACATAGAAAGAATAGGAAAGGACCATATCGAAAGATTTTAAAATTAAAACGGGTCAGTCGACCTGGTCTACGAATCTATTCTAACTATCGACGAATTCCTAGAATTTTAGGAGGAATGGGGATTGTAATTCTTTCTACTTCTCGAGGTATAATGACAGATCGAGAAGCTCGACTCGAAGGAATTGGCGGAGAAATTTTATGTTATATATGGTAAGCCTTCGAATATCCGAATTCGATCTGAAACTTCCTATTTTTGAAAAAAAGAACAAAGAGGGGTTGTCTAATATCACTCCTTCTCCATTAGTTGATACTTTAAGGGGGTTTTGCCTGGAATGAAAGAAGAAAAATGGATTCATGAAGGTTTAATTACTGAATCACTTCCTAATGGTATGTTCCGGGTTCGTTTAGATAATGAAGATCTGATTCTAGGTTATGTTTCAGGAAGGATACGACGTGGTTTTATACGGATCCTACCGGGAGATCGAGTTAAAATTGAAATAAGCCGTTATGATTCAACTAAAGGACGTATAATTTATAGACTCCACAACAAGGATTCAAACGATTAAGTAGTTTTTCAAGTTCAACATTACGGAATACTATTCGGAGTTCAAAAATTCAAGAAACTTTTTTTCTTCAAAAGAATGGATTCAGAATTTAAGTAAGGAATGAAAAATATGAAAATAAGGGCCTCTGCTCGTAAAATTTGTGAAAAATGTCGACTGATCCGTAGGCGGAGACGAATTATAGTAATTTGTTCCAACCCGAAACATAAACAACGACAAGGATAATCATCCTACTAAAAAGTCCTAAAGGACTAGGATTCAATGTACAAAAAAAATTACATGAAATGGATATATCCATATATTTCTGACTCATATTTATGAGATGATAAAATATGGCAAAACCTATATCACGAATTGGTTCACGTAGGAATGGGCGTATTGGTTCACGTAAGAATGCACGTAGAATACCAAAGGGAGTTATTCATGTTCAAGCAAGTTTCAACAATACCATTGTGACTGTTACAGATGTACGAGGTCGAGTGATTTCTTGGGCCTCTGCTGGTACTTGTGGATTCAGGGGTACAAAAAGAGGGACACCATTTGCTGCTCAAACCGCAGCAGGAAATGCTATTCGTACAGTCGTCGATCAAGGTATGCAACGAGCAGAAGTCATGATAAAGGGTCCTGGTCTTGGAAGGGATGCAGCATTACGAGCTATTCGTAGAAGTGGTATACTACTAAGTTTCGTACGGGATGTAACCCCTATGCCACATAATGGCTGTAGACCTCCTAAAAAAAGACGTGTGTAGAAATAAAATAACCATTGACGAGATTTCAAGAGAAATAAATGATCTAATTAATTATCTACAATATTCCTATGGTTCGAGAGAAAATAAGAGTATCTACTCAGACACTGCAGTGGAAGTGTGTTGAATCAAGAATAGATAGTAAGCACCTTTATTATGGACGCTTTATTCTCTCTCCACTTATCAAAGGTCAAGCCGATACAATAAGCATTGCGATGCGAAGAGCTTTGCTTGGAGAAATAGAAGGAACATGTATTACACGTGCAAAATCTGAGAAAATACCACACGAATATTCTACCTTAGTAGGTATTCAAGAATCAGTACATGAAATTTTAATGAATTTGAAAGAAATTGTATTGAGAAGTAATCTATATGGAACTTGTGACGCATCTATTTGTGTTAGGGGGCCTAAATGTGTAACTGCTCAAGATATCATCTCACCACCTTCTGTGAAAATCATTGATAATACACAGCATATAGCTAGCTTAACAGAACCAATTGATTTGTGTATTGGACTACAACTCGAGAGGAATCGCGGATATCGTATAAAAACACCAAAGAATTTTCAAGACGGAAGTTATCCTATAGATGCGGTATTCATGCCTGTTCGAAATGTGAATCATAGTATTCATTCTTATGGTAATGGGAATGAAAAAAAAGAGATACTTTTTCTCGAAATATGGACAAATGGAAGTTTAACTCCTAAAGAAGCACTTTATGAAGCCTCCCGGAATTTAATTGATTTATTTATTCCTTTTCTACATGCGGAAGAAGAAAACTTACATTTAGAGGACAATCAACACAAGATTACTTTACCCCTTTTTACCTTTCATGATAGATTGACTAAACTAAGGAAAAACAAAAAAACACTAAAAATAAAATATATTTTTATTGACCAATTAGAATTTTCCCCCCGGATCTATAATTGCCTCAAAAAGTCCAATATACATACATTATTGGACCTTTTGAATA